AGAAAAATAAAAGTAATTATTGGTTTTGGGTTGAAAAAGCTTTTGTCACTTTTTTTTTCGATTATAAACGATGGAATCGTCCATTACGATATATAAAAAATGATCAATTGGAAAATGCTTTACGCAATGAAATGTCACAATTTTTTTTTTTTACATGTACAAGTGATGGGAAACAAAAAATATCCTTTATGTATCCCCCTAGTTTATCGACATTTTCAGAAATGCTAGAAGGAAGAATTTCTTTGTACATAAGAGAAAAAATATATGACGAAAATCTTTCTAATTCTTGGATTTATACTAATGAAAAAAAAAAGTTAAATTTGAATAATGAATTGATAAATCGAATAAAAATTTTAGAAAAAGATGAGGGATCTCCTAGTCTGGATAGGCTTGAAAAAAGAACCATATTATGCGATGATGAGAATAAAAAAAAATGCTTGCCAAAAGTATATGATCCTTTTTTCAACGGACCTTGTCGAGGAACACGAAAAAAACTTTATTCACATGCAATCATGAATCATTTAATTACTTATACAAATACAGAAGATTTAGTAGAAAATCTTTGGATAAATAAGATTCATGATCTACTTCTTAATGATTCCTTAGAAATTTACCGTCAATCATTTTTAAAAAAAAAGGAAAAGTCCTTCATCTCAATTGATGAATTATCTTCTGAGTGCGGACACATTTTTAATTTTGAAAAATGTCCTTTATTGACAGAAGCAAAAATAATTGATTCAAAAAGTCAAGCAAAATATTTTCAATTTGTATTCGATGTAATTACAAAAGATAAAAAAAAAAAAAAAGAGAAAGATATTGGAATTAAAATAGAAGAAGTCAGTAAAAAGGTGTCTAGATGGTCATACAAATTAACCGAGGATTTGTTGGAAGAAGAGGAAGAAGAAAATGAAGAAGAATTAGAAGAAGAAGATCATGAGATTCATTCAAGAAAAGCCAAACGTGTTGTAATTTATAACGATAATGATCAAAATACCAATCCTATTTCTAGTACTAAGAATGCTAGTAACAATGATAAAAATGATAATAAAACGGAAGAGGAAGAGGAAGAGGAAGAGGAAGAGGTAGCTCTGATACGTTACTCCCAACAATCGTGTTTTAGTCGCAATCTAATCAAAGGATCCATGCGCGCTCAAAGACGTAAAACAGTTACTTGGGACCTCTTTCAAGTAAATGTGCATTCCCCACTTTTTTTGGACCGTATAGACAAAGCATCTTTTTTTTATTCTTTTCATATTAATGAAATGAAGAATCTTATTTTGAGGAATTGGATGGGGAGAGAACGAGAATCTAAATTTAAAATTTTAGATTCCCATTTTGAAAATGAAGAAACAAAAGAAGAAAAGGATAAAAAAGAACGTATAGAAATATCAGAAGCTTGGGATACCTTTGTATTTACTCAAGCAATAAGAGGTTTAATGTTAGTAATCCAATCTTTTTTTAGAAAATACATTATATTGCCTTCATTTATAATAGCTAAAAATATTTTACGTATGTTATTATTTCAATTCCCCGAGTGGTACGAGGATTTGAAGGAATGGAATAGAGAAATGCATATTAAATGCACCTATAATGGTGTTCAATTATCAGAAACAGAATTTCCCCAAGATTGGTTAACAGACGGCATTCAGATAAAGATTCTATATCCTTTCTGTCTAAAACCTTGGCGAAAAGCTAAGGTACGATCTCATCATAGAGATCGAGAAGATTCAAAATATAAAAACAAAAATTTTTGTTTTTTAACAGTCTGGGGAATGGAAGCAGAACTTCCCTTTGGTTCTCCCCGAAAACGACCTTCTTTTTTTGAACCTATTTATAAAGAACTCAAAAAAAGAAATAGAAGGGTAAAAAATAAAATTTTACAAGTTATAAACTTTTTGAAGGAAAGAATAAAATCCTTTATAAAAGTTAGAAAAGAAAAAAAAAAATGGGTCACTAAAATGTTTATAGTTATCAAACTCATAATGAAAAACTTGGAAAAAGTAAATCCAATTTTTTTATTTGAGTTGAGGAAAGAAAGAGTATATGAAATGAAGGAAAACGAAAAAGATTTAAAAAAAAATAAAAAGATTCTTCGCGAATCATCTGTTCGAATTCGACCAAAAAATTGGTTAAATTATTCACTAATAGAAAGAAGAATGAAAGATCTTTCTGATAAGACAATAAAAATCAGGAATAAAATAGAACAAAACGAAAAAGAAAAAAAAAAAGATATAGTTCTAATTTATGATAATAAAAGGCCGGAATCACAGAAAGATTTTTTAAAAATCTTAAAAAGGAAAAATATCCGATTAATGCGTAAATCGCACTACTTTATAAAATCATTCATTGAAAAAATATACATAGATATTTTACTATGTACCATTAGCATTCCTAAGATCAATGCACAACTTTTCTTTAAATCAAAAAAAAATATCTTTAATAAATCCATTTACAACAATAACAATAATAAAAGAAATAAAGAACAAGAAGGAATTGATGAAACAAATCAAAATACAATGAAGTTTAATTTTGGTTTGACTATAAAAGAGTTGTTTTCAAATACTGATAATACTGAGAATAGGAATCCAAATTCCGATACTTATTGGAACTTATCTTCCCTATCTCAAGCATATGTATTTTACAAATTATCACAAACCCAATTACTTAATAAGGATCACTTGAGACCTGTATTTCAATATAAAGGAAACTATCCTTTTTTTAAGGAAAGATTAAAAGACTATTGTATGATAATGATACATGGAATATTTGATTCCAAATCAAGACATAATAAAATTCATACGTATGTAATGAACGAATGGAAAAACTGGTTAAAAGGTCATTATCAATACGATCCATCTAAAAAAAAATGGTCTCGATTAGTACCTAAAGAATGGCGAAATAGAATCAATCAACGCTGTATGATTCAAAACCAAAACAAGAGATCAATTCAATTGGATTTATATAAAAAATACCAATTCATTCATTCCATGAAAAAAAATAACTATGCAGCGGATTCTTTTATGAGTCAAAAAGAAAAATGGAAAAAAAATTACAGATATGATCTTTTATCATATAAATACATAAGTGCTCCTAATTCATATATTTCTGGATCAACATTAGAATTTGAAATAAACGGGGACCGAGAAATTCCATATCATTTCAATACATCGAAACCCGAATCATTTTATGTATTAGTAAGTATACCTAGTAATAATTATCTAGAAAAAGGATATATTATTGATAGGAATATAAATTTGGATAGAAAATATTTTGATTGTAGAATTCCTCATTTTTGTTTTAGAAAGAATATTGAGATCTGGACCAATGCACATATTGGTATTGGCATGACAATTCATAAAAATACTAAGACTGAAATTAAAAATTTAAAAAAAATGAAAAAAAAAGATCTTTTTTCTACTACGGTTCATCAAGACATCAAACCATGCAATCAAAAAATAAACTTTTTTGATTGCATGGGAATGCATCAAGAGGGGTTCTCTGATACTGCATCAAATCATAATACTATATCCAATCTCGAATCTTGGTTCTTCCCAGAATTTGTGCAACTTTTTAACATATATAAGATTCAACCTTGGATCATTCCAATTAAATCACTCTTTTTTAATTTTAATAAAAATGCAAAAATAAATATAAATACAAATAAAAATCCTCATGAATCGTCTAATAAAAAAGATCTTGAATTAGTAAATTACAAGCAGGAAGAACAAGAACAACAGGATCAAGGAAATCTTATATCGAATCTACAAAAACAAAAGAAAAAAAAAGCTGTTGAAGAAGATTACGCAAGATTAGACATAGAAATTAAAAAGGGTAGAAAAAAAAAAAAATATCAATATAAGAGCAAAAAACAAATGGAACTAGATTACCTTTTGAAAAAATATTTCCTTTTTCAATTAAGATGGGCTGATCCCTTGAATCAAAGAATAATGAACAATATTAGGGTATATTGTCTCCTACTTAGACTGATAAACCCAAAGGAAATTGCCATATCCTCGATTCGAAGAGGTGAAATAAATCTAGACGAAATGCTAATTCAAAAGGAGCTAGTTCTTACAGAATTGATAAGAAAGGGAATATTTATTATTGAACCAATTCGTCTATCTATAAGAAGGGACGGAAAATCTATTGTATATCAAACTATGGATATTTCATTGGTTGATAAGAAGAAGCACCAAACAAATAGAAAATACGCAAAAAAAAGACATATTGAGAAAGAGGGGTTTGAAAAATCCATTCCACGATACAGCCATTTTTTTTTTAGTGAAGACAAAAATCATTATGATTTCCTTATTCCTGAAAATATTCTATCTCCTAGGCATCGGAGAGAATTTAGAATTTTAATTTGTTTCAATTCACGGAATTGGAATGTTTTGGATAGAAATCCAAGATTTTGCAATGAAAATAAAATAAAAAACTGTGGACAATTTTTGAATCAGAACAAGCATATTAAGACCGATGCAAAAAATTTAATTAAATTCAAATTGTTTCTTTGGCCCAATTATCGATTAGAGGATTTAGCTTGTATGAATCGCTATTGGTTTGATACCAATAACAGCAGTCGTTTCAGTATGTCAAGAATACATATGTATTCACAATTCAGAATGAATTCAATTCAAATGAAAAATTAAAAATTCTTTATTTTTATATTTTTTTTTATATTTTATATTTATAGTAGATTTCCTACATATCGTGTGACATATTCTGTAGATGAAAGCCGAAATATATAGACTGTATAACATTATAATTTCTAACACATGATGCTGATTTCATAGTGTATCCATTTTCACTAGGAGTAGCAGAATCTTTTTAGTTTAAGTAAAACTAAATCGTTCTATTTCGTGAATGCATATATTTATCAGACCCTTTTTATCCAATATACAAATCCAATTTTCAATTGGATAAAATATACAAAACAAATAAACATAAACACATAAACAAAAAACAAATTAGTATATGAATAAATGAAATCCAATTTCGATTTATACTAGATGAAAATAACTGTCATAATAAATCTTATTATTTTTCCTGATCGGTAAAATTCACAGAAAATAAAAATAAAAATTTTAATTTATTTTATGGTCAAAAATTCATTTATCTCCGTTATTCCACAAGAAGAAAAAGAAGAAAATAGTGGGTCTGTTGAATTTCAAGTATTCCATTTCACCAGTAAGATACGGAGACTTACTTCACATTTAGAATTGCACAAAAGAGATTTTTTATCACAAAGGGGTCTACGAATAATTCTGGGAAAACGTCAACAATTATTAACTTATTTGTCAAAGAAAAATAAAGTGCGTTATAAGAGATTAGTGAATCAGTTAGATATTCGGGAACCAAAAACTCGTTAATTTAAATTAAATTTAAATTTATTATTTGAGTTTATTATTATTTATTATATTTATTATTAGCCTTGTTATTTTTTATTTTTTATTTATTATTATATTTAATATTTAATTATTTTATAATAATTATAATAATTGATAATAATTATTTAATATTTAATAATATAATAGTTTTTTTTATATTTATATTATAGTTATTATATTATAGTTATATTATAGTATTATAGTATAGTTATAATAGTATTTTCTTTTTTATAGTATTAGAAATAGTATAATAATTTATAATATTAGAATTAGAATATTCTTATTTTAATTTTATTCTTTTGATAGAATTTACATTTTATATATGACTATATGAATATGAATAGGATTACTTAGAATTACTAGAATTATACTAAATTCAATTTAAATTAGGATCCATATACCATATATATATGAAAATATAATGAAAATATAATATATTTAATATTAAGAAAATAAACATGATTCGTATGTACAACTCATATTTCATGGTTATTCAAACGTAAATCAAAGGATCTTGGCCCTTTCCCATAAACAGATTTTAAAATCTATTGATTCTATCAATTTTAAGAAATCATTGATTCGTCTGGTATCTACAATAGAAAATATATGATTTCCATCATTTTATAATTAAAATTTTACCAGATCGAAAATCTTTTGTGTTCAAAACTGAAATTTAGAGATCCAATGTCGCATTCAGTAAAAATTTATGATACATGTATAGGGTGTACTCAATGTGTACGAGCTTGTCCCACGGATGTATTAGAAATGATACCTTGGGACGGATGTAAAGCTAAGCAAATTGCTTCCGCGCCAAGAACCGAGGATTGTGTAGGTTGTAAGAGATGTGAATCCGCTTGTCCAACGGATTTTTTGAGTGTCCGTGTTTATTTATGGCATGAAACAACTCGCAGCATGGGTCTTTCTTATTGATATGTAACAAAAAACTCCCCTTGAATCACTTGATTCCTCTTTACCGAGAAAACTCCGTGCTCGGGAGAAGTCCCGAGCACGGAGTTTTCTGGTCAAAATTTATCTTGTCTTTATCACAAGTTATTTTCCTTGGTTAACAATACTTCTGGTTTTGCCGATATTTGTGGGTTCCTCAATTGTCCTTTTCCTTCATACTTCATAAAGGAAATAAGGTGTATAGGAGGGATACTATATGTATATGTATCCTGGAGCTCCCTCTAATGAACTATGTATTTTGTTCCAATTGGACGATCCATTAAACCAATTGAAGGAAGATTATAAATGGAGAAATATTTTTTTATTTTCACTGGAGACTGGGAATCGATGGACTTTCCATAGGACCCATTTTACTGACAGGATTTATCACTTGAACCAACAAACATTAGATTTTTTAAAATTAGCTAATCAATCATATCCCGCAGCATTGGAAATAATATTCCATTTTTGTTTTATTATAGCTTATGCTGTCAAATCGCCGATGATACCCCTACATACATGGTTACCAGATACCCACGGGGAAGCGCATTACAGTACATGTATGCTTCTAGCTGGAATCTTATTAAAGATGGGAACATATGGATTGATTCGGATCAATATGAAATTGTTAGCTCACGCTCATTCTAGATTCTCTTTCTGGTTGATCATAGTAGGAATAATACAAATCGCAGCTTCAACATCTCTTGGTCAACGCAATTTAAAAAAGCGTATTGCCTATTCTTCCGTATCTCATATGGGTTTCATAATTATAGGAATTGGTTCTATAACTGGCATGGGACTCAATGGAGCCATTTTACAAATACTCTCTCATGGATTGATCGGTGCTGCACTTTTTTCTTAGCAGAAACGAGTTGGGAGAGAATACGTTTTGTTTATCTCGACGAGATGGTGGGGAATATCTAGCCCAATGGAAAAAATATTTATATTTACCATGTTTAGTAGTTTCTCGAGGGCTTCTCTTGCATTACCAAGAATGAGTGGTTTTGTTGCAGAATTCTTAGTCTTTTTTGGAATAATTACTAACCAAAAATATCTTTTCATGCCAAAAATGTTAATTACTTTTGTAATAGCAATTGGAATGATATTAACTCCTATTTTTTTATTGTCTATGTTATGTCATATTTTCTATGAATACAAGCTATTCAATATACCAAACTATAAATTTTCATATTCTGGACCGCGAAAACTATTTCTTTCGATCTGTATCTTTCTACCTGTAATAGGAATTGAGATTTATCCTGATTTCGTTCTTCCGTTATCGGTTGACAAGGTACAAGTTATATTAGCTAATAATTTTTATTATTTTTATAGAAAATAGATACTAATTCTTTTTATAGCTTAGATAATTTTAATTAATTAGAAAGAAAGTCTTATAATTCTTTGACTTTCATCTTTTCACGATTCTTCATTGTACAATGAAAAAAATGAAGAGTGAATTAGAATTGTAATGAAATACGTCTAGAGTTTTTGAGAACCATTTGAATAATTTCTCCATTCAAACGGTTTTCAAAAACTCGCACAAATCCTCATTGTCTATCGGACGATGTTTTTATGTGTTCTTCATGTAGTTTATTTTATTCAATTAGATATAAATGGGAATGAACCATAACTATGGAACCCGATTCCTAATAGATTGATCCCAAAATAGCATATCCAAATTAGGAGAAATCCTATAGAAGCCACAAATGCCGAATTTGTGCCTTGGTCTTGCAATTTTTTATTTGTTCTAGTATGTAAATAGATTGCAAATATGGTCCAAGTAATAAATGCCCAAGTTTCCTTAGGATCCCAATTCCAATAAGAACCCCATGCTTCGTTAGCCCATACTGCTCCAGAAAGAATGCCTATGGTTAAAAAGGTAAACCCTAAACTAATGACACGATAACTCCAATAATCCAAACGCTGAATTAATTGATATTTGTAAAAATTTAGAAATGAGAGAAAAGAAGTCTTTTTAAATACACTTTCTTTTTCGTTCAAATATTCTATCGTATCAAAGAAAAATGACTTCCTTAAGCTTATAAAATTCTTGTTTAAAAAAAAATCGATATTTTTTCGAAATGTAATTACTATAAGAGCAACTGATAATAATGATCCGCATAAAAGAACTGCATAGCTCAATAGCATCATACTGACATGCATCATTAACCAGTGAGATTGTAGAGCAGGTACTAATATTGCGGATTGATGCATTTCAATTGAAAGACCTGACGTGGCAAAACCTTGGGTAAAAATGGCACTTGGTGCAGTTATTGCGCTTAAATAATTTTTCTGATTCCCAAGATATGGAATCATATGAATAATGGAGAAACTCCACGAAAGGAAGATTAATGATTCATATAAATTACTTAAGGGAAAATGTCCTGAAGAAATCCAACGAATAACTAAAAACCCTGTTATAGAGAAAAAAGTAGCTATCATCCCCTTTTCTGACGAATTACACAATCCTTCTATTTCATAGACTAATAAGTTCATCAAATGAATCATAATCACAATTGAGATGATCGAAAAGGAAATATGAGTTAATATATGTTCTAAGGTCACAAATATCATAAACATAAAAAAAAGGGTCCCTATTAAATACTAAATAATTGAAATCGGAGATTAAATATATTCTAATATTCTATTAGATCTATTGCGTCTCTTTTTTTTTTTTTTTTATAATAAGAGTTGGAATTGGTTGGTCAAATGATATAATATTTTATTTTTAATAATTTTATTTTCCCTTCACATTAGATTGTATTTATGTAAGATTAAAAAATTTATAGATATTTTATATATTATATATTTATGTTTTATAGATTTAAGATTTATTAATTTATTATAGTTCAATTATAGATTTATTTATATTTTTATATTTTATCCTTATTTATTTATTTTTTCCTTTTACTCTTTGTTATATTCTATTTGTATATTCTGAAATAAAGTTATACTCTTATATTATTGATATTGATGGAATCACTATAGATATTGACTAATAAAGAGTAATCCATTTTGAACAATATATGTCTTTCACATACAACGATAAAAATGAGTCACCTATCTTTGAATGGCAGTTCCAAAAAAACGTACTTCTATGTCAAAAAAGCATATTCGTAGAAATCTTTGGAAAAAAAAAGGCTCTTTAGCGGCAGTAAAAGCTTTTTCTTTAGCTAAATCTGTTTCCACCGGACAGTCAAAAAGTTTTTTTGTGGGACAAAAAAACTTTTTTAAAAACCTTAATTGATATGTCTCAAAGAACTTAAAATTTTATAATTTTTAATTATTATATTCTATTATATTCTATATCTATATCTATAATTCTATATATTATATATTCTAATATTTTTTATTTATTATTATTATTGTTATTATATTTTTATTTATATAATTTATATTTATTTATATTTAGCTATATTAAATATATATAAATATTATTAAAAACATATAATTAAATAATTAAAAATATATAAATATAATTATAATAATAATATAATAAAATTATATATAATATATATAATAATAAATATATAATAATAATAATAAAATTATTTTTTATGCCGCCACTCGGACTCGAACCGAGATGCTCTAGCACTGCTTCCTAAGAGCAGCGTGTCTACCAATTTCACCATGGCGGCTTACCTGAAAGAATAATAGTAAATTTATGTTGAATTGTCTATATTCAATATAGTTTAGGAAACAACGAATAAAGATGCATTTCCATTCATATGGAAATGTTCAAGTTCAATATCAATAATACTCAGTTAGTATTTTCGTAAGTTCAGTTTTAATAATAAACTTTTCCGTTTCTGTATTATAAACTATAACTATAATAGAAACCTAGCTTTTTTTATCCAGAAAAGTTGTAGCTTAATAGTTCCGTTCTCAGTCGACGTATAGAATTACGAATTTTTTTAATCTTTTTTAAACGCTTTCCCACTTCATTAAAAAAAGAATTTATGTTTCAATGAACATAACTAGGATTCCCTATGTATCTCAATTCACAATTTAATTACGAAATTAAAAAGTAAATATTTTTCTTTCTAATGATTTAGACATCCAACATCTTAGTATCTTAGTATAATTAAGTATTAATATTTTTCGTTGTCTTATCCTAATTGTGCTTTTAGAAATGGAAAAGCACAATTAATAGGAAAGAAAAAACCTTCTCACGAATTTAATCGAATTCAATATCAATAATATAAAGATTCAATAATAAATAAAAAATAATTTTATTATTATTATTATATATTTATTATTATATATATTATATATAATTTTATTATATTATTATTATAATTATATTTATATATTTTTAATTATTTAATTATATGTTTTTAATAATATTTATATATATTTAATATAGCTAAATATAAATAAATATAAATTATATAAATAAAAATATAATAACAATAATAATAATAAATAAAAAATATTAGAATATATAATATATAGAATTATAGATATAGATATAGAATATAATAGAATATAATAATTAAAAATTATAAAATTTTAAGTTCTTTGAGACATATCAATTAAGGTTTTTAAAAAAGTTTTTTTGTCCCACAAAAAAACTTTTTGACTGTCCGGTGGAAACAGATTTAGCTAAAGAAAAAGCTTTTACTGCCGCTAAAGAGCCTTTTTTTTTCCAAAGATTTCTACGAATATGCTTTTTTGACATAGAAGTACGTTTTTTTGGAACTGCCATTCAAAGATAGGTGACTCATTTTTATCGTTGTATGTGAAAGACATATATTGTTCAAAATGGATTACTCTTTATTAGTCAATATCTATAGTGATTCCATCAATATCAATAATATAAGAGTATAACTTTATTTCAGAATATACAAATAGAATATAACAAAGAGTAAAAGGAAAAAATAAATAAATAAGGATAAAATATAAAAATATAAATAAATCTATAATTGAACTATAATAAATTAATAAATCTTAAATCTATAAAACATAAATATATAATATATAAAATATCTATAAATTTTTTAATCTTACATAAATACAATCTAATGTGAAGGGAAAATAAAATTATTAAAAATAAAATATTATATCATTTGACCAACCAATTCCAACTCTTATTATAAAAAAAAAAAAAAAAGAGACGCAATAGATCTAATAGAATATTAGAATATATTTAATCTCCGATTTCAATTATTTAGTATTTAATAGGGACCCTTTTTTTTATGTTTATGATATTTGTGACCTTAGAACATATATTAACTCATATTTCCTTTTCGATCATCTCAATTGTGATTATGATTCATTTGATGAACTTATTAGTCTATGAAATAGAAGGATTGTGTAATTCGTCAGAAAAGGGGATGATAGCTACTTTTTTCTCTATAACAGGGTTTTTAGTTATTCGTTGGATTTCTTCAGGACATTTTCCCTTAAGTAATTTATATGAATCATTAATCTTCCTTTCGTGGAGTTTCTCCATTATTCATATGATTCCATATCTTGGGAATCAGAAAAATTATTTAAGCGCAATAACTGCACCAAGTGCCATTTTTACCCAAGGTTTTGCCACGTCAGGTCTTTCAATTGAAATGCATCAATCCGCAATATTAGTACCTGCTCTACAATCTCACTGGTTAATGATGCATGTCAGTATGATGCTATTGAGCTATGCAGTTCTTTTATGCGGATCATTATTATCAGTTGCTCTTATAGTAATTACATTTCGAAAAAATATCGATTTTTTTTTAAACAAGAATTTTATAAGCTTAAGGAAGTCATTTTTCTTTGATACGATAGAATATTTGAACGAAAAAGAAAGTGTATTTAAAAAGACTTCTTTTCTCTCATTTCTAAATTTTTACAAATATCAATTAATTCAGCGTTTGGATTATTGGAGTTATCGTGTCATTAGTTTAGGGTTTACCTTTTTAACCATAGGCATTCTTTCTGGAGCAGTATGGGCTAACGAAGCATGGGGTTCTTATTGGAATTGGGATCCTAAGGAAACTTGGGCATTTATTACTTGGACCATATTTGCAATCTATTTACATACTAGAACAAATAAAAAATTGCAAGACCAAGGCACAAATTCGGCATTTGTGGCTTCTATAGGATTTCTCCTAATTTGGATATGCTATTTTGGGATCAATCTATTAGGAATCGGGTTCCATAGTTATGGTTCATTCCCATTTATATCTAATTGAATAAAATAAACTACATGAAGAACACATAAAAACATCGTCCGATAGACAATGAGGATTTGTGCGAGTTTTTGAAAACCGTTTGAATGGAGAAATTATTCAAATGGTTCTCAAAAACTCTAGACGTATTTCATTACAATTCTAATTCACTCTTCATTTTTTTCATTGTACAATGAAGAATCGTGAAAAGATGAAAGTCAAAGAATTATAAGACTTTCTTTCTAATTAATTAAAATTATCTAAGCTATAAAAAGAATTAGTATCTATTTTCTATAAAAATAATAAAAATTATTAGCTAATATAACTTGTACCTTGTCAACCGATAACGGAAGAACGAAATCAGGATAAATCTCAATTCCTATTACAGGTAGAAAGATACAGATCGAAAGAAATAGTTTTCGCGGTCCAGAATATGAAAATTTATAGTTTGGTATATTGAATAGCTTGTATTCATAGAAAATATGACATAACATAGACAATAAAAAAATAGGAGTTAATATCATTCCAATTGCTATTACAAAAGTAATTAACATTTTTGGCATGAAAAGATATTTTTGGTTAGTAATTATTCCAAAAAAGACTAAGAATTCTGCAACAAAACCACTCATTCTTGGTAATGCAAGAGAAGCCCTCGAGAAACTACTAAACATGGTAAATATAAATATTTTTTCCATTGGGCTAGATATTCCCCACCATCTCGTCGAGATAAACAAAACGTATTCTCTCCCAACTCGTTTCTGCTAAGAAAAAAGTGCAGCACCGATCAATCCATGAGAGAGTATTTGTAAAATGGCTCCATTGAGTCCCATGCCAGTTATAGAACCAATTCCTATAATTATGAAACCCATATGAGATACGGAAGAATAGGCAATACGCTTTTTTAAATTGCGTTGACCAAGAGATGTTGAAGCTGCGATTTGTATTATTCCTACTATGATCAACCAGAAAGAGAATCTAGAATGAGCGTGAGCTAACAATTTCATATTGATCCGAATCAATCCATATGTTCCCATCTTTAATAAGATTCCAGCTAGAAGCATACATGTACTGTAATGCGCTTCCCCGTGGGTATCTGGTAACCATGTATGTAGGGGTATCATCGGCGATTTGACAGCATAAGCTATAATAAAACAAAAATGGAATATTATTTCCAATGCTGCGGGATATGATTGATTAGCTAATTTTAAAAAATCTAATGTTTGTTGGTTCAAGTGATAAATCCTGTCAGTAAAATGGGTCCTATGGAAAGTCCATCGATTCCCAGTCTCCAGTGAAAATAAAAAAATATTTCTCCATTTATAATCTTCCTTCAATTGGTTTAATGGATCGTCCAATTGGAACAAAATACATAGTTCATTAGAGGGAGCTCCAGGATACATATACATATAGTATCCCTCCTATACACCTTATTTCCTTTATGAAGTATGAAGGAAAAGGACAATTGAGGAACCCACAAATATCGGCAAAACCAGAAGTATTGTTAACCAAGGAAAATAACTTGTGATAAAGACAAGATAAATTTTGACCAGAAAACTCCGTGCTCGGGACTTCTCCCGAGCACGGAGTTTTCTCGGTAAAGAGGAATCAAGTGATTCAAGGGGAGTTTTTTGTTACATATCAATAAGAAAGACCCATGCTGCGAGTTGTTTCATGCCATAAATAAACACGGACACTCAAAAAATCCGTTGGACAAGCGGATTCACATCTCTTACAACCTACACAATCCTCGGTTCTTGGCGCGGAAGCAATTTGCTTAGCTTTACATCCGTCCCAAGGTATCATTTCTAATACATCCGTGGGACAAGCTCGTACACATTGAGTACACCCTATACATGTATCATAAATTTTTACTGAATGCGACATTGGATCTCTAAATTTCAGTTTTGAACACAAAAGATTTTCGATCTGGTAAAATTTTAATTATAAAATGATGGAAATCATATATTTTCTATTGTAGATACCAGACGAATCAATGATTTCTTAAAATTGATAGAATCAATAGATTTTAAAATCTGTTTATGGGAAAGGGCCAAGATCCTTTGATTTACGTTTGAATAACCATGAAATATGAGTTGTACATACGAATCATGTTTATTTTCTTAATATTAAATATATTATATTTTCATTATATTTTCATATATATATGGTATATGGATCCTAATTTAAATTGAATTTAGTATAATTCTAGTAATTCTAAGTAATCCTATTCATATTCATATAGTCATATATAAAATGTAAATTCTATCAAAAGAATAAAATTAAAATAAGAATATTCTAATTCTAATATTATAAATTATTATACTATTTCTAATACTATAAAAAAGAAAATACTATTATAACTATACTATAATACTATAATATAACTATAATATAATAACTATAATATAAATATAAAAAAAACTATTATATTATTAAATATTAAATAATTATTATCAATTATTATAATTATTATAAAATAATTAAATATTAAATATAATAATAAATAAAAAATAAAAAATAACAAGGCTAATAATAAATATAATAAATAATAATAAACTCAAATAATAAATTTAAATTTAATTTAAATTAACGAGTTTTTGGTTCCCGAATATCTAACTGATTCACTAATCTCTTATAACGCACTTTATTTTTCTTTGACAAATAAGTTAATAATTGTTGACGTTTTCCCAGAATTATTCGTAGACCCCTTTGTGATAAAAAATCTCTTTTGTGCAATTCTAAATGTGAAGTAAGTCTCCGTATCTTACTGGTGAAATGGAATACTTGAAATTCAACAGACCCACTATTTTCTTCTTTTTCTTCTTGTGGAATAACGGAGATAAATGAATTTTTGACCATAAAATAAATTAAAATTTTTATTTTTATTTTCTGTGAATTTTACCGATCAGGAAAAATAATAAGATTTATTATGACAGTTATTTTCATCTAGTATAAATCGAAATTGGATTTCATTTATTCATATACTAATTTGTTTTTTGTTTATGTGTTTATGTTTATTTGTTTTGTATATTTTATCCAATTGAAAATTGGATTTGTATATTGGATAAAAAGGGTCTGATAAATATATGCATTCACGAAATAGAACGATTTAGTTTTACTTAAACTAAAAAGATTCTGCTACTCCTAGTGAAAATGGATACACTATGAAATCAGCATCATGTGTTAGAAATTATAATGTTATACAGTCTATATATTTCGGCTTTCATCTACAGAATATGTCACACGATATGTAGGAAATCTACTATAAATATAAAATATAAAAAAAAATATAAAAATAAAGAATTTTTAATTTTTCATTTGAATTGAATTCATTCTGAATTGTGAATACATATGTATTCTTGACATACTGAAACGACTGCTGTTATTGGTATCAAACCAATAGCGATTCATACAAGCTAAATCCTCTAATCGATAATTGGGCCAAAGAAACAATTTGAATTTAATTAAATTTTTTGCATCGGTCTTAATATGCTTGTTCTGATTCAAAAATTGTCCACAGTTTTTTATTTTATTTTCATTGCAAAATCTTGGATTTCTATCCAAAACATTCCAATTCCGTGAATTGAAACAAATTAAAATTCTAAATTCTCTCCGATGCCTAGGAGATAGAATATTTTCAGGAATAAGGAAATCATAATGATTTTTGTCTTCACTAAAAAAAAAATGGCTGTATCGTGGAATGGATTTTTCAAACCCCTCTTTCTCAATATGTCTTTTTTTTGCGTATTTTCTATTTGTTTGGTGCTTCTTCTTATCAACCAATGAAATATCCATAGTTTGATATACAATAGATTTTCCGTCCCTTCTTATAGATAGACGAATTGGTTCAATAATAAATATTCCCTTTCTTATCAATTCTGTAAGAACTAGCTCCTTTTGAATTAGCATTTCGTCTAGATTTATTTCACCTCTTCGAATCGAGGATATGGCAATTTCCTTTGGGTTTATCAGTCTAAGTAGGAGACAATATACCCTAATATTGTTCATTATTCTTTGATTCAAGGGATCAGCCCATCTTAATTGAAAAAGGAAATATTTTTTCAAAAGGTAATCTAGTTCCATTTGTTTTTTGCTCTTATATTGATATTTTTTTTTTTTTCTACCCTTTTTAATTTCTATGTCTAATCTTGCGTAATCTTCTTCAACAGCTTTTTTTTTCTTTTGTTTTTGTAGATTCGATATAAGATTTCCTTGATCCTGTTGTTCTTGTTCTTCCTGCTTGTAATTTACTAATTCAAGATCTTTTTTATTAGACGATTCATGAGGATTTTTATTTGTATTTATATTTATTTTTGCATTTTTATTAAAATTAAAAAAGAGTGATTTAATTGGAATGATCCAAGGTTGAATCTTATATATGTTAAAAAGTTGCACAAATTCTGGGAAGAACCAAGATTCGAGATTGGATATAGTATTATGATTTGATGCAGTATCAGAGAACCCCTCTTGATGCATTCCCATGCAATCAAAAAAGTTTATTTTTTGATTGCATGGTTTGATGTCTTGATGAACCGTAGTAGAAAAAAGATCTTTTTTTTTCATTTTTTTTAAATTTTTAATTTCAGTCTTAGTATTTTTATGAATTGTCATGCCAATACCAATATGTGCATTGGTCCAGATCTCAATATTCTTTCTAAAACAAAAATGAGGAATTCTACAATCAAAATATTTTCTATCCAAATTTATATTCCTATCAATAATATATCCTTTTTCTAGATAATTATTACTAGGTATACTTACTAATACATAAAATGATTCGGGTTTCGATGTATTGAAATGATATGGAATTTCTCGGTCCCCGTTTATTTCAAATTCTAATGTTGATCCAGAAATATATGAATTAGGAGCACTTATGTATTTATATGATAAAAGATCATATCTGTAATTTTTTTTCCATTTTTCTTTTTGACTCATAAAAGAATCCGCTGCATAGTTATTTTTTTTCATGGAATGAATGAATTGGTATTTTTTATATAAATCCAATTGAATTGATCTCTTGTTTTGGTTTTGAATCATACAGCGTTGATTGATTCTATTTCGCCATTCTTTAGGTACTAATCGAGACCATTTTTTTTTAGATGGATCGTATTGATAATGACCTTTTAACCAGTTTTTCCATTCGTTCATTACATACGTATGAATTTTATTATGTCTTGATTTGGAATCAAATATTCCATGTATCATTATCATACAATAGTCTTTTAATCTTTCCTTAAAAAAAGGATAGTTTCCTTTATATTGAAATACAGGTCTCAAGTGATCCTTATTAAGTAATTGGGTTTGTGATAATTTGTAAAATACATATGCTTGAGATAGGGAAGATAAGTTCCAATAAGTATCGGAATTTGGATTCCTATTCTCAGTATTATCAGTATTTGAAAACAACTCTTTTATAGTCAAACCAAAATTAAACTTCATTGTATTTTGATTTGTTTCATCAATTCCTTCTTGTTCTTTATTTCTTTTATTATTGTTATTGTTGTAAATGGATTTATTAAAGATATTTTTTTTTGATTTAAAGAAAAGTTGTGCATTGATCTTAGGAATGCTAATGGTACATAGTAAAATATCTATGTATATTTTTTCAATGAATGATTTTATAAAGTAGTGCGATTTACGCATTAATCGGATATTTTTCCTTTTTAAGATTTTTAAAAAATCTTTCTGTGATTCCGGCCTTTTATTATCATAAATTAGAACTATATCTTTTTTTTTTTCTTTTTCGTTTTGTTCTATTTTATTCCTGATTTTTATTGTCTTATCAGAAAGATCTTTCATTCTTCTTTCTATTAGTGAATAATTTAACCAATTTTTTGGTCGAATTCGAACAGATGATTCGCGAAGAATCTTTTTATTTTTTTTTAAATCTTTTTCGTTTTCCTTCATTTCATATACTCTTTCTTTCCTCAACTCAAATAAAAAAATTGGATTTACTTTTTCCAAGTTTTTCATTATGAGTTTGATAACTATAAACATTTTAGTGACCCATTTTTTTTTTTCTTTTCTAACTTTTATAAAGGATTTTATTCTTTCCTTCAAAAAGTTTATAACTTGTAAAATTTTATTTTTTACCCTTCTATTTCTTTTTTTGAGTTCTTTATAAATAGGTTCAAAAAAAGAAGGTCGTTTTCGGGGAGAACCAAAGGGAAGTTCTGCTTCCATTCCCCAGACTGTTAAAAAACAAAAATTTTTGTTTTTATATTTTGAATCTTCTCGATCTCTATGATGAGATCGTACCTTAGCTTTTCGCCAAGGTTTTAGACAGAAAGGATATAGAATCTTTATCTGAATGCCGTCTGTTAACCAATCTTGGGGAAATTCTGTTTCTGATAATTGAACACCATTATAGGTGCATTTAATATGCATTTCTCTATTCCATTCCTTCAAATCCTCGTACCACTCGGGGAATTGAAATAATAACATACGTAAAATATTTTTAGCTATTATAAATGAAGGCAATATAATGTATTTTCTAAAAAAAGATTGGATTACTAACATTAAACCTCTTATTGCTTGAGTAAATACAAAGGTATCCCAAGCTTCTGATATTTCTATACGTTCTTTTTTATCCTTTTCTTCTTTTGTTTCTTCATTTTCAAAATGGGAATCTAAAATTTTAAATTTAGATTCTCGTTCTCTCCCCATCCAATTCCTCAAAATAAGATTCTTCATTTCATTAATATGAAAAGAATAAAAAAAAGATGCTTTGTCTATACGGTCCAAAAAAAGTGGGGAATGCACATTTACTTGAAAGAGGTCCCAAGTAACTGTTTTACGTCTTTGAGCGCGCATGGATCCTTTGATTAGATTGCGACTAAAACACGATTGTTGGGAGTAACGTATCAGAGCTACCTCTTCCTCTTCCTCTTCCTCTTCCTCTTCCGTTTTATTATCATTTTTATCATTGTTACTAGCATTCTTAGTACTAGAAATAGGATTGGTATTTTGATCATTATCGTTATAAATTACAACACGTTTGGCTTTTCTTGAATGAATCTCATGATCTTCTTCTTCTAATTCTTCTTCATTTTCTTCTTCCTCTTCTTCCAACAAATCCTCGGTTAATTTGTATGACCATCTAGACACCTTTTTACTGACTTCTTCTATTTTAATTCCAATATCTTTCTCTTTTTTTTTTTTTTTATCTTTTGTAATTACATCGAATACAAATTGAAAATATTTTGCTTGACTTTTTGAATCAATTATTTTTGCTTCTGTCAATAAAGGACATTTTTCAAAATTAAAAATGTGTCCGCACTCAGAAGATAATTCATCAATTGAGATGAAGGACTTTTCCTTTTTTTTTAAAAATGATTGACGGTAAATTTCTAAGGAATCATTAAGAAGTAGATCATGAATCTTATTTATCCAAAGATTTTCTACTAAATCTTCTGTATTTGTATAAGTAATTAAATGATTCATGATTGCATGTGAATAAAGTTTTTTTCGTGTTCCTCGACAAGGTCCGTTGAAAAAAGGATCATATACTTTT